GCTATTTGTTTACATCCATTAGTGTGTAAGGGATTCAATGCAGATTTTGATGGGGATCAAATGGCTATTCATGTGCCTTTATCTTTGGAGGCTCAAGCAGAAGCTCGTTTACTTATGTTTTCTCATACGAACCTCTTGTCTCCGGCTATTGGGGATCCTATTTCTGTACCAACTCAAGATATGCTTATTGGACTTTACGTATTAACGAGCGGAAATCGTCGAGGTATTTGTGCAAATAGGTATAATCCGTATAATTGTAGAAATTCTCAAAATGAAAAAGTTCGCGATAATAACTATAAGTATATGAAAAAAAAAGAACCTTTTTTTTGTAATTCCTATGATGCAATTGGAGCTTATCGACAAAAAAGAATCAATTTTGATAGTCCTTTTTGGCTCCGGTGGCGATTAGATCAATGTATTATGTTGTCAAGAGAAGCTCCTATCGAAGTTTATTATGAGTCTTTGGGTACCTATCATGAGGTTTATGGGCATTATTTAGTAATAAGAAATATCAAAAAAGAAATTCGTTGTATATACATTCGAACCACTGTTGGTCATATTTCTTTTTATCGAGAAATCGAAGAAGCTATACAAGGTTTTTGCCGCGCTTATTCATATGGTATTTAATCATATAAATGGTTGGCATCTAAGCTAGGTAAATTTATAATACCAGTCTAAATTCAGTTCTCTCCCATTCAACTATGATCATAGTTTCCAATTTTCTACGTGAATCAAGATAAAGAAAAGGAAGTTTTTGAATCATTCACTCAAACCCATTGTCGAACTGAATCCGACTGAGCAGAATATGGAGGTACTTATGGCAGAACGGGCCGATCTAGTCTTTCACAATAAAGTGATAGGTGGAACTGCCATTAAACGAATTATTAGCAGATTAATAGATCATTTCGGAATGGCATATACATCACACATTCTGGATCAAGTAAAGACTCTGGGATTCCGTCAAGCTACTGCTACATCTATTTCATTAGGAATTGATGACCTTTTAACAATACCTTCGAAGGGATGGTTGGTCCAAGATGCTGAACAACAAAGTTTGATTTTGGAAAAGCATCATCATTATGGGAATGTACATGCGGTAGAAAAATTACGCCAATCTATTGAGATATGGTATGCTACAAGTGAATATTTGAGACAAGAAATGAATCCTAATTTTAGGATGACTGACCCCTTTAATCCAGTCCATGTAATGTCTTTTTCAGGAGCTAGAGGAAATGCATCTCAAGTGCACCAATTAGTCGGCATGAGAGGATTAATGTCAGATCCACAAGGACAAATGATTGATTTACCCATTCAAAGCAATTTACGAGAAGGACTGTCTTTAACAGAATATATCATTTCTTGTTACGGAGCCCGTAAAGGGGTAGTAGATACTGCTGTACGAACATCAGATGCTGGATATCTTACACGTAGACTTGTTGAAGTGGTTCAACACATTGTTGTACGTCGAACAGATTGTGGTACCATTCGAGGGATTTCTGTAAATACTCGAAATGGAATAATGCCAGAAAGAATTTTAATACAAACATTGATTGGTCGTGTATTAGCAGACGATATATATATAGGTTCACGATGCATTGTTGTTAGAAATCAAGATATTGGAATTGGACTTATCAATCGATTCATAAACTTTCAAACACAACCAATATTTATTCGAACCCCTTTTACCTGTAGGAATACGTCTTGGATCTGTCGATTATGTTATGGCCGGAGTCCTATTCATGGGGACCTGGTAGAATTGGGAGAAGCTGTAGGTATTATTGCTGGCCAATCTATTGGAGAACCAGGTACTCAACTAACATTAAGAACTTTTCATACTGGTGGAGTATTCACAGGGGGTACGGCAGAATATGTGCGAGCCCCCTCGAATGGAAAAATCCAATTCAATGAGGATTTAGTCCACCCTACACGTACACGTCATGGACATCCTGCTTTTTTATGTTATATAGACTTGCATATTACTATTGAAAGTAACGATATTATACATAACGTGATTATTCCACCAAAAAGTTTTCTATTAGTTCAAAATGATCAGTATGTAAAATCCGAACAAGTGATTGCTGAGATCCGTGCGGCAACATATACTTTTAATTTGAAAGAAAGGGTTCGAAAACATATTTATTCTGACTCAGAAGGAGAAATGCATTGGAGTACCAATGTATATCATGAGCCGGAATTTAAATATAGTAACGTACATATCTTACCAAGAACAAGTCATTTGTGGATATTATCAGGAAAGTCGTGCAAGTCTGATGCGGTCTCTTTTTCATTTCGTAAGGATCAAGATCAAATCAATATTCATTCTCTTTCTATTGAAAAAAGAAATATTTCTAACCTTTTAGTAAGTAATGATCAAGTACCACATAAATTCTTTAGTTTCAATACTTTTGATAAAAAAGAAAGAAAGATTCCCAATTATTCAATATTTAATCAAATCATATGTACGGATCATTATCATTTTATGCATCCTACTATTTTCCATGATACTTCGAATTTATTGGCAAAAAGACGAAGAAATAGATTCATTATTTCATTTCCATTCCAATCGATTCAAGAGCGAAACAACAAACTAATGTCCTCTTCTGGTATCTCGATTGAAATACCTATCAATGGTATTTTTCACAGAAATAGTATTCTTGCTTATTTCGATGATCCTCAATACAGAACACAGAGTTCCGGAATTACTAAATATAGAACTATTGGAATTCATTCCATTTTTCAAAAAGAGGATTTAATTGAGTATCGAGGAGTGAAAGAATTGAAACCAAAATACCAAATCAAAGTAGATCGATTTTTTTTTATTCCCGAGGAAGTGCATATTTTACCCGAATCTTGCTCTATAATGGTGCGGAACAATAGTATCGTTGGAGTAGGTACACCAATCACTTTAAATATAAAAAGTAGAGTAGGCGGATTGGTACGAGTGGAAAATAAAAAAAAAAAGATTGAATTAAAAATATTTTCGGGAAATATCCATTTTCCGGGAGAGATGGATAAGATATCCCGACACAGTGCCATTTTGATACCACCCGGAATGGTAAAAAAAAAAAATTCTAAGGAATCAAAAAAAATGAAAAATTGGATCTATGTCCAATGGATTACAACTACCGCGAAAAAGTATTTTGTTTTGGTTCGACCTGTAATTCTATATGAAATAGCAGATGGTATTAATTTAGTCAAACTTTTTCCCCAAGATATGTTCCAAGAAAGAGATACTCTGGAACTTAAAGTTCTCAATTATATTCTTTATGGAAATGGAAAATCAATTCGGGGAATTTCTGACACAAGGATTCAATTAGTTCGGACTTGTTTAGTCTTGAATTGGGATGAAGACAAAAAAAGTTCTTCTATTCAAGAGTCCCTCGTTTATTTTGTTGAAGTAAGTACAAATGGTTTGATTGGGCATTTCCTAAGAATTGACTTAGTAAAATCTCATATTTCGTATATCAGAAAAAGGAATGATCCGTCCGGTTCCGGATTCATCTCAAATAACGAATCGGATCGGATCCATATTAATCCATTTTATTCTATTTTTTCCAAGGAAAAAATTCAACAATCATTTAGCCAAAATCACGGAACTATTCGTATGTTGTTGAATAGAAATAAGGAATATCGATCTTTGATAATCTTGTCATCATCTAATTGTTTTCAAATGGGACCGTTCAACACTCTAAAATATCACAATGGTGTAAAAGAAGGAATTCATGGAGATCCTATATTTCCAATTAAGAATTCATTTGGCCCTTTAGGAATAGCCCCTCAAGTTGCAAATTTTTATTCATTTTACCATTTAATAACTTATAATAAAATCTCGATAACTAAAAATTTGCAACTTGACAAATTAAAGGAAACTTTTCACGTAATAAAATACTATTTTATGGACGAAAACGAGAGAATTTATAAGCCCGATCTACACAGTAACATAATTTTTAATCCATTCCATTTGAATTGGCACTTTCTCTATCATAATTATTGTGAAAAAACGTTTAAAATAATAAGTCTTGGGCAATTTATTTGTGAAAATGTATGTACAACTCAAACGAAAAATGGACCACACCTAAAATCGGGTCAAGTTCTAACTGTTCAAATTGATTATGTCGTAGTAAGATCGGCTAACTCTTATTTGGCTACTCCAGGAGCAACTATTCATGGCCATTATGGAGAAATGTTTTATCAAGGAGATATATTAGTTACATTTATATATGAAAAATCGAGATCCGGTGATATAACACAGGGTCTTCCAAAAGTTGAACAGGTATTAGAAGTACGTTCGATTGATTCAATATCGATGAACCTAGAAAAGAGAATTGACACTTGGAACGAGCGTATAACACGAATTCTCGGCATTCCTTGGGGATTCTTGATTGGTGCTGAGCTAACTATCGCGCAAAGTCGTATTTTTTTGGTTAATAAAATCCAAAAGGTTTATCGATCCCAGGGAGTACACATCCATAATAGACATATAGAAATTATTGTTCGTCAAATAACATCAAAAGTCTTAGTTTCAGAAGATGGAATGTCTAATGTATTTTCACCCGGCGAACTAATTGGATTGTTGCGAGCCGAACGAACAGGGCGTGCCTTAGAAGAAGCGATTTGTTACCGAGCTTTATTATTGGGAATAACAAAAACATCTTTGAATACTCAAAGTTTCATATCCGAAGCGAGTTTTCAAGAAACTGCTAGAGTTTTAGCAAAAGCCGCTCTCCGAGGTCGTATCGATTGGTTGAAAGGTCTAAAAGAAAACCTTGTTTTAGGAGGAATTATACCCGTTGGTACCGGATTCAAAAGAATAATGCACCGTTCAAGGCCAAGGCAACATAACAAGATTACCTTGGAAACAAAAAAAAAGAATTTATTCGAGGTAGAAATTAGAGATATTTTGTTCCACCACAGAGAATTATTTGATTTTTGCATTTCAAAGAATTTATGCGATACATCAGAAATCTAGGATTTTTTGATTTCTAAAAGCAAATTTAGTCCTTTCAACGCAGTCATTTGATTTGGTAATAAAAGATAATAAAAAATAATAATGAATAGAAAAAAATGAATGGCCTGATTATGTGATGTGTCAACGGCCAATTTTCGGTAGAAGAGAAGGTTCCATAGGAACAATTATTTATTTCTATTTCAGGATACCAGGTTTCTTTTTTTTTTTCAATAAAAAAAAGTGTGGGGATAAATGACAAAAAGATATTGGAACATAACTTTTGAAGAGATGATGGAAGCAGGAGTTCATTTTGGTCACGGTACTAGGAAATGGAATCCTAGAATGGCACCTTATATATCTGCAAAACGTAAGGGTATTCATATTACAAATCTTACCCGAACTGCTCGTTTTTTATCAGAAGCTTGTGATTTAGTTTTTGATGCAGCAAGAAGGGGAAAACAATTCTTAATTGTTGGTACCAAAAAAAAAGCAGCCGATTCAGTAGCACGGGCTGCAATAAGAGCTCGGTGTCATTATGTTAATAAAAAATGGCTCGGAGGTATGTTAACGAATTGGTATACTACAGAAACGAGACTGCGTAAGTTCAGGGACTTGAGAACCGAACAAAAGAGCGGGAAATTCAATTGTCTTCCAAAAAGAGATGCCGCCATGTTGAAGAGACAATTATCCCACTTGGAAACATATTTGGGCGGCATTAAATATATGACAGGGTTACCCGATATTGTAATAATCGTTGATCAGCAAGAAGAATATACAGCTCTTCGAGAATGTATAACTTTGGGAATTCCAACGATTTGTTTAATCGATACAAATTGTGACCCTGATCTCGCAGATATTTCGATTCCAGCTAATGATGATGCTATAGCTTCAATCCGATTAATTCTTAACAAATTAGTATTTGCAATTTGTGAGGGTCGTTCTAGCTATATACGAAATTCTTGATTAATAATAAAATAAATAAGTTATTTGATTTGGTTGGAGAGTTCATAGATTTAGAGAATCGGTTATTATACCATTAAAAAATTGCGCAAAAAGAACAAATAGAAATATTATGTGATTAGTAGATAGTCAAAATAGAAATTGAAAATAGACAAGTAAAAGAGGAGATGGTTGAATCAAAATAATTCCCTTTCAAGTTCTATTTCTTTTAGAGGGCAGGGCAATATGAATGTTCTATTATGTTCTATCAACACATTAAAAAGATTATATGATATTTCTGCTGTGGAAGTAGGTCAACATTTTTATTGGCAAATAGGGGATTTCCAAGTGCATGCCCAAGTACTTATTACTTCTTGGGTTGTAATTGCGATTTTATTAGTTTCAACCATTCTAGTTGTTCGAAATCCGCAAACTATTCCCACTTTCGGTCAGAATTTTTTTGAATATGTCCTTGAATTCATTCGAGATGTGAGCAAAACTCAGATTGGAGAAGAATATGGTCCGTGGGTTCCATTTATTGGGACTCTATTTCTATTTATTTTTGTTTCGAATTGGTCAGGGGCTCTTTTGCCTTGGAAAATCATACAGTTACCTCATGGGGAGTTAGCCGCACCCACAAATGATATAAATACGACTGTTGCATTAGCTTTACTTACATCAGTAGCATATTTTTATGCGGGTCTTTCAAAAAAGGGATTAGCTTATTTTGGTAAATACATCCAACCAACTCCAATTCTTTTACCGATTAACATCTTAGAAGATTTCACAAAACCCTTATCGCTTAGTTTTCGACTTTTCGGAAATATATTGGCTGATGAATTAGTAGTTGTTGTTCTCGTTTCTTTAGTACCCTTAGTAGTTCCTATACCTGTTATGTTCCTTGGACTATTTACAAGCGGTATTCAAGCTCTTATTTTTGCTACTTTAGCTGCGGCTTATATAGGTGAATCCATGGAAGGCCATCATTGATTAGTTTTCGAAATAGTCTTTTTTAGTTTAGTCTGCCACAATCTATGTGCAGTTCATGATAATCAACTTAGGGAACATAAATAGAAAAAAAAAGATGAAATAAAGTATAAATAAAATAAGTATACAATTTAGTGTATAAAATATAAAAGATTACGAGGGAATTCATTGTAAAAAAATAGGAAAGAGATCTATCTAAAAGATCTCTTTCCTATTTTTCCTAAAAATACTCTTTGCTTAACCAATTTGTATTTTCCTTCAATGAATATTCTTTTTTTCTATTGTTATATCTTGTTTTGTTCATTCAATTCGAACTAAAACATATGAAATATTTTTCATTTTTATCAGCTTATTTAATATTATTAGATTCCATTATATATATTATTATATTATGGTATTCGATTTGCATATATTAACTATTGGTAACTAGAATTTTGTATGATATCGACACGTTTACAACATGTGATTAAAAAAAAAATATGTTATTTATATAGAACTAGAACAGATTCTCGTTTCATTCACATTCAAGTCAACCCAAAAGATCATTTTCATATTCATAAATAAAAAATCAGAAATTTCATTTTGATCACTCAAATTATGATATTTCTATGCAATAAGTCGGTCTAATGAATTCATTTACATTGATTATATTCATATGGGAAAATAATAATAATAAATAAAAGGAAGAAAGGGCTTTCAAAAAAAAAAGAGATTTAAAAAAATAGAGTAGGAGTGAGGGGGTCAAACTAAGTGTATATAATCTAATCGTTATAAGACAACTCTCTCTTTTTGAAAGGTTTCAAAAAAAAAAATGATTATCGAATCCTATTGAATCTAAGACACAACTAATTGGTTTACGGTAGGGAAGAAAGACATATATATGTGATATTAGATATTAACTAGTTATATATGAATTAACTAGATATCTAAATTTGCCCCGCTATTACTGTAAATTTAGATAGAGATTCAAAAAACGAAGCTCTTATGTTTCATTTATAATTGTGAATTGAATATTGAATAACTAAAGAAATGAAATCAGGAAAAAGAAAGAACGAAGAATTCAAAGAGTGGTTCCAAATTTAAGGTAAGATAAGAACAAAAGTTGTATGGATTTACAAAAAAATTACGTGGATCGAAAAATAAATATTGAAGTAATTCGGATAGTTCAATAAAGATTCTTATTTCAATTTGGAATTCTTAATTACTTCAACTGGATAAATCTTAGTAATTGAATAATTAAGTCATAATTTGTTGGTTGATTATATCATTAACTATTTCTTTTCTTTATTTTATTTGGAGTACGAGGAACTTATCATGAATCCACTGATTTCTGCCGCTTCCGTTATTGCTGCTGGGTTGGCCGTTGGGCTTGCTTCTATTGGACCTGGGGTTGGTCAAGGCACTGCTGCAGGGCAAGCCGTAGAAGGTATTGCACGACAACCGGAGGCAGAGGGAAAAATACGGGGTACTTTATTACTTAGTTTGGCTTTTATGGAAGCTTTAACTATTTATGGACTGGTTGTGGCATTAGCGCTTTTATTTGCGAATCCCTTTGTCTAATCTTAAAAAAAAATATAGAAAAAGAAAAATACATATTTCCGCGGGCTTTCTTTGCTACTCTTGCTTTTTCAAATTTTATTAAGATCTCACTCTCACAATTATTTCTTCGTTCGTACAAGAACCCAGGGGAAGGACTGATTTAAGGGTGAAGAATCAACATACTGATTCGCCAGCTTCCTTCCCTTTTTTATTCCAACGACCCCCCCCCTTTTTTTTTTTTAATTAAGAAAGTTTTTTTTGAAAGCGTTGAAAACAACTAGAGATTTTGCAATTCACATAAGAACTAGTATCGAATTCTAATAACTATCATTCTTATGGGGAATCTTCCAATTGACTGACCAATTTAGAATATAGAATCTATTTTTAAATATATTCTATAGTTTCTAATAAATATTTATATTTATTTTTATATTTATTATAGTAATATTATTACTAATAATGAATATGAATTAATAGTAAAGAATGAGAATTTTATTAGAATTATATAGAATTCTTCTATATAGAATAAAAATATTATATAAAATAAAGAAAAAAATCTAAAAATAGGAATCGTAGAAATATAATTAGTCTATCCATAAGAGGAGATGAGATCATATGAAAAATATAACCGATTCTTTCTTTTGCTTGGGTTACTGGCCATCTGCCGAAAGTTTCGGGTTTAATACCAATATTTTAGCAACAAATCCAATAAATCTAAGTGTAGTGCTAGGTGTATTGGTTTTTTTTGGAAAGGGAGTGTGTGCGAGTTGTTTATTTCAAAGAATAGATTGGATCAAACCAACTGCACTTTTTTTCGTTATAACTAGGAAAATGTGCATGATCGCGCGAATGACTTCTGAATAAATTAAGAAAAAAAATAGTGAAGAACCATAGCATTTCGTGATTCATTGGTAAATCCACTTTGATTCTCTATCAACCAAGAATTTTGAACCATTATCATGGTTAAAACGAAACAGTTTGAAGTCTAAACGCAGTGTAGTACTCTTTCTACCACTATGTTAAGTTAATACTAATGGTTTCAAAAAAAAATGAATTTTTTTTTTCGATATAGAACACTCATGTCGATAAAATAGTTTGAATCCCTTTTTACGTTTACGGTGAAAATTCGGAAAAATTGATATTTTATCTCACTTTTTATATAATGCGGAATCGATGACCTATGTATAAATTAATAAGAATTCTTTGGACTTAAAGAAAAAAAAAACAACTTTGCTGACAATTATTTATTTGATCAGAAGAGTCCTCCGAATATTTTGGTCTTGTATTGATAATCATTTTCAATATTTTTTCAATCTTTTTTTTTTTTTGAAATACAAATAGACAAGAGGGGATAGACTCATTACATAACAAAGATAGGGAAATTTCCCATAAGTCCTATAAGTAATTGAGTGTGAGAGCCAAATGAATCGAAAGATTCATGTTTGGTTCGGGAAGAGATCATAGACATTTTGAAATGAATGGAAAGAGAATCTACTTTCATTAAGTGATTTATTAGATAATCGAAAACAGAGAATCTTGAGAACTATTCGAAACTCAGAAGAACTGCGGGAAGCGTCTGTTGAACAG